AGCTTTTTCCTTCCCCCGCCGCATCTCCCCTCCTTCGTCGAGCCTTTCCTTTAATGGTTGGGGGAAGCATTCCCTTATCTGAACTTGGCGGGCATTCTTTCCAGGCTTATTCAAATAGGGGAGTTTGGTTTGAACATAGGCTCAAACATGATTTGAAGGTCCTAGCTACGCCATGCGTTCAATACAAAATCTGGAAAGCTGCAGGGATGACAAAAAGAGGGCCCTTTCCTGTGTTGCACTGAAAAAAGAAGGACCTAAGAGAAAACACTCTTCTCTTTGGTTTCTTCCTCCCGCGCCCGCCGACGCCCGGCCCGCGTTAGAGGGGAAGATTTGCAAAGCGAGAACAGAGGGAGGGAGAGCAGCATCTTATCGCGAGAACTTCCAGATCAGAAAAGCATTCGGAACGGGCTCCGCGTTCATTTCGTTGGCAGAAACGATCCAATCCATTCGGGGCTTCGGGGAACCCAAAAACAAAGTCGAAAGACTTTCTTCATAGATAGAAGAAATGATAGATAGACAAAAGATAGATGAACGAGATATCTTTTTTTTTTCTCTAAACAAAAAGAGGAATAGAATAGACATCCGTCTATGTATCCTTTCTTCCGATTTTTTTTTATATCGTTATATCTGCTCTCTATAAATTGAGAGAAAAAGAGCAGCTTTATCCAAAACCCTATATCGAACATCAATTCCTATCTATTGATAGGAAGATCTTCGTCAAATACCCGACTTTGCCTTTTTTTTTAGGAAAAACTCATATCCAAGGCAGCTTACCACAAGCACCCCACCCCATACGACTAGTTTGGGGGGCTGTTCGCCTTTTGAATCAAACAAAGTAAGTAGTAGGGGCTTCATACTACTTTCATTCATTCTAAAGGAAACCGAAGAACCAACCTTTAGTCAATAGGAGCCCTACTTCCCTCTTTTCGACCAAAAAACTTCAATTCAAGCGCAAACCAATTTCTTTCTTAGTCACCGGGCTCCGCGCACCTTTGGTACTTCAGTAGGGCGAGCTGTTTGATAGTGACTTCTTTCGTTTGGTAGGGCGACGAAAGGCTACTTCAATCTAGGAAACAGCCGGAAACTCGAAAGGATCGCCTTTGGAAGCGTTCGCCGGTAACCAAAGCGTCACTCCTTCCTTTTGATTTTGTCGTGACGCTGACTGAATCCAATCCATAAACGCGGAAACGAAAGAAAGTGCGTTCCCTTTCGTCAAGTAGGTGTAGGCATATGAACCACTTTTGCTTTGCTTTATTGGAACAAAGAAAGAGGCGGAATGGAGAAAGGAAAGGGGCAAGGGCGGTCTTGCTTGGCGCGAAGGCTGCTGGTTCGGGGGCAGGGTACGGTACTAAAGGTCCTCGGACTTCCAGACGGTCTTTCTTTTGGGCAGCTGTTCACCGTTGGATCTCGCCAATACAGCCTCCTATAGTTTTCGTTACCGAGATATCTTTTTTTTTCATTGTTCCCAGGGATTTTTTGGGGAATCTGCCCCCATGCTGCAAACAGTCAAATCTTCAGCCCCTTGTCGCTCTTCTTTTCTTTCCTCGCGGGCAGGAAGCACACCAGCAGCATGCCTTGCGTGATTCTACTGTGTTTTTTGCACTTGACTGGGTGGACAGTTGACCAAAAGAGAACTTCGATTCGCCCGGCCAGCAGGCTAAGGTGTGCTTATCTTGTGTGACAACACTACAGAGCGAGTGGCGCTTCTAGGCGGGCAGCTGTGTGACAACACTACAGAGAAAGCGGCGCTTTCGTGTAACATGCTATGGTCTCAATGCCCTTACGAGGTAGTGATGAGTTTCACGCGCTCTAAGCCCGGCCCGTGCGCGGTTAGGAAGATTGGCCGAAATCTGAGCGGTACCACCCACCCTACCCTACCACCTATAGGCGGCCGTCCGTCCTACAGCCGCCCGAAAAGGAACTGCAGTGATCTTGAATAGGAATCCTACAGCGATAAATAGAATCCCCATAAAAATACCACTAGATCGAGCACCAGTGATTTCGTATCCGGTCAAAATCTTGGCTAATTGATCGAAGTGGGTAGCTCCAGTAGACCCATAGATCATGGAACAAATAGGGTGGGTAGGCCCAACTGCCACACTACACGTATAGACGCGAACCCCCCTCGTTACCGTACGTGCGACTCTCACCGCATACGGCTCGCACAAAGACTCCTAAATCCATCCCGAGCCTTTTCTTCCGCCTCTCCTCTCCAATCCTCGATCAAACTTGCGTTCCCCAGGCGCTATTAAATGGGGTCTTTCCTTCGCCTATCGTATGTATCGGCTTGGCTTCGTCCCTAACCAAGGAGGCATTCTGGCGGGCGCGTAGGAATGCCGACTACTACGACTACAAGCCTACTTATAGTGATCAAAGAACTCTTTTTTTCTTCTAAAACGAAAATAAAATTTCGACTATCAACCGGCCTGGGAGGGGCCCTTTTGACCTACTTCTAGGGCCTCAAAAGGCACACATGCCGGCTCCCTTTTTTCAGCGGGAAAGATCTCCCTTTGGAAACAGTACTCAAGTTGACAAAGCAACCTAATTTCTCCGGTTACCTTTGTCAACTCTTTTTCTATCGGGCAAAGTAAGATAAAAAAACTGTCGTGACGCTGACTGAATCCACTTCAACATCCATTCCACTCCTTCATCCTTAAACCCGGTCACTCTCGTTCCCGCAACTTGGTAGTTTTGTTACTCTTTATGTTGACAAAGTGAACAGGGGCGGAATCAAAGTAGGCGACGCGAATCTTTCAATCGGATACCAATTGCTTGGATGCGTTTGAAAGCCAAGAGATGACTTGAAGAATCAATTCTTTCTAGGTTTGTCTTGTGTCTCCGAAACAAATGGTCCATTTATTGATGGGCGAACGACGGGGATTGAACCCGCGCGTGGTGGATTCACAATCCACTGCCTTGATCCACTTGGCTACATCCGCCCCTACCCCCCACCCGCACAGGTTTCAGTCTCTATCTACGATCAGATCCTTTCTTTCGGAACCCCCATATGACCGCTATCAAAGAGAATCCTATACTATAGTTGCATTGTTGTGCTTTGGAATTAGGGGAAGCTTTGCTTCAACAAGCTTTGCTTCAAACAATGGGCGATTTGACTTCACTTTACTTAAGATTAAAGATCGGGGTTGGGTTGGTCATCATGTCTGATTCCCCTCTATCTAATCCCCCCGAACCGTGCTTACCTTGCGTTATAAGCGTCTTAGAGTAGAGCTAGGTAATGCTAATTGCTAATTAAAGAGCAATAGCCCGTGCCGATCCGCTAGTTCTGTAAGATTAGTAGAATTCCTTATTCTTCGGGGCTAAATCCTTCTTCTTCTTGTACCAAAGCATTCCTTTATGGGTGAATTGGATTGATCTTCTTTACTGTGAGACTAAAGAGTGAAGGCCTCTCAACTTCAATCTAAGCCCGATCTCGTCTTTTTCCTCTTTTATTCCCTATTTTATAGAGTGTCCGCTTCGCTCTTTGATACTAAGCCCCAGTCAAGGCCTTTTTCTTTCCTCTTAATGCGCCCAACGGTCATGGAAGACCTTTGAGTTCGTCGTTCTCATTCCCTGTCGTCTTATAGTTCTTCAGTCCTCGCTCATTGTCCTAAGAATATTAATAGTTCTTTTCTTTGGCTTTCAAGGAAGCAAGTAAGCAAGGACCACCGGTTTCAGTCCATTGTTTTATCAATTATTGGGGAGGGTGCTCTCTCAGTCGTTATGTCCTTATTTCGAAAAAGGTGGGGATTGGGACTTGGCTTTGAAAGAAATCTATCTTTCCCAACGCGACGAGGTATTTCAATCCTTCGAGCACTTGCATGGGATCTGGGCTCAAAAGCGGCTAAGGGGATCGGATCCTGTCTTCTGTCTTCTTTCCTCCTCGCCCTCTTATCATCCCCTTCCCAGTGCACCAAGCCAAGCGAGGTACTGCGCGCGTCTGTGCTTTCAAAGACAATCAATCCTGATAGCATTCCTTCGGGGAGTGGTAGTGCGAGCTTAAGGTTGTGGTTGACAAGTTTTCCTTTTTTGGACTGGGCTGTTCTCCTGCTTATAAATAACCATACTCTTTAACTCGACTTTGAGTTCTTTTCAACCAAAAGAGGGGCTTTCGTAGCCATCGAAGGGAGCCATAGCTCTATTTAGAATACTTTTATTAGTATCCTACTTTGAAGCGGTAGAAGAGGGCTCAAAATAGTATTCTCAGCCGTTAAGAGATGAATAAAGCAAGAAATCCAGTAGCAAATAACCAAAGATAGCTGTCAATTCGACAGGAGTTGACTTATGGACGGATATAGAAGACAAGAAAGGGAGGAGCCTATATCGTAAAATGAGACAGCAATAAAGCGAAGACTTGAAGGCTTAGAGCCAATGGATCACTCCCTAACTCATGGGACGGGCTTACCACTTAACAAGAAGTAATACAATAACTTGCCGAGATCAACATAGAAGAAAACTAAAGCTCAAGCTCATACAAAGAGGTAAGCTCACCTGGACCCGGCCGGGAATGAAACTAGATATCCTTCCTATTCCACAGACTCAAAGGACAGCTATGGGGCACTCTCAAAAACATAGCCAGAGAAAGCAACTTAACTTCTCATAAAGCGTTCCCGAGCTACAGCCAGTAAAGCAAGCCAGTTCGGGAGCTGTCCAATCTGTCCTCTCACTCTTTCTTTTCCTAGAATTCCATAATAATAGGAATTCTTAGCAGGCGCATCAACCGACACAGACTCTGAAGCGGTGGAAGGCTTTCTTAGACACATTTATCCGTATACGGGGCCCACTCTAGTCTAACTCAGGAGGATGGGGCGTGACTCTTAAGCGGGCGGTCAATCACAATAGGGTTAATCCCTCAGCTCAGAGCGGATATTCTCTAGCTGCCTAACAGCTTATTCGAGAACAAGGCATTCTAAGAGCGCATTCCTCCTTTACTTTATTGATTCAATTCCTTCTCTCAGGGCATTAGATGCTTATGATTGAATTGCTAAGAGCGCATTCTCGGA